AAAAAATGATTATTTTCTACAAACCATAAAGATATTGGAACTTTATATTTTATTTTTGGGGCATGATCTGGAATAATCGGAACATCATTAAGAATTTTAATCCGATCAGAATTAGGAAATCCTGGTGCACTAATTGGAGATGACCAAATTTATAATGTTATTGTTACTGCTCATGCATTTATTATAATTTTCTTTATAGTTATGCCAATTATAATTGGTGGATTTGGAAATTGATTAGTTCCATTAATATTAGGAGCCCCTGATATGGCATTTCCTCGAATAAATAATATAAGATTTTGATTATTACCTCCTTCCCTATCTTTATTACTTATAAGAAGAATAGTAAATATGGGTGCAGGAACAGGATGAACAGTATATCCTCCATTATCATCTAATATTGCTCATAGAGGAGCTTCAGTTGATTTAGCAATTTTTAGTCTTCATTTAGCTGGTATTTCATCAATTCTAGGGGCTGTAAATTTTATTACAACAGTTATTAATATACGACCAACTAGAATAACATTCGATCGTATACCTTTATTCGTTTGATCAGTTGTATTAACAGCTTTATTATTACTTCTTTCTTTACCTGTTTTAGCAGGAGCAATTACTATACTTTTAACTGATCGAAATTTAAATACATCATTTTTTGATCCTGCAGGAGGAGGAGATCCTATTCTTTATCAACATTTATTTTGATTTTTTGGTCACCCTGAAGTTTATATTTTAATTCTTCCTGGATTTGGGATAATTTCTCATATTATTAGACAAGAAAGAGGAAAAAAGGAAACATTTGGAACTTTAGGAATAATTTATGCTATAATAGCAATTGGATTATTAGGATTTATTGTTTGAGCTCATCATATATTTACTGTCGGAATGGATGTAGATACACGAGCATACTTTACATCTGCTACAATAATTATTGCTGTACCTACAGGAATTAAAGTATTTAGATGATTAGCTACATTCCATGGAACACAATTAAATTTCTCTCCTGCAATTCTTTGGGCTTTAGGATTTGTTTTTCTTTTTACTGTAGGAGGATTAACAGGAGTTGTTCTTGCTAATTCCTCAATTGATATTATTTTACATGATACTTATTATGTAGTTGCACATTTTCATTATGTTTTATCTATAGGAGCCGTATTTGCAATTATAGCAGGATTAATCCATTGATACCCTTTATTTACAGGATTAAGTATAAATAATTCAATATTAAAAATTCAATTTTTTACTATATTTTTAGGAGTAAATCTAACTTTTTTCCCTCAACATTTTTTAGGATTAAGAGGAATACCACGACGATATTCTGATTATCCTGATGCCTACTTAACTTGAAATATTATTTCAACAATTGGATCTATAATTAGACTTAGAAGAATTCTATTATTCATTTTTATTATTTGAGAAAGAATAACCTCAAATCGAAAAAGATTAATTTCATTAAATATATCATCTTCTATTGAATGATCACAATCAATACCCCCTGCCGAACATAGATATTCAGAACTACCTTTATTAAGAAAATTTTAATATGGCAGATTAGTGCAATGGATTTAAATCCCATATATAAAGTTTATCTTTTATTAAAAATAGCAACATGACATATATTATCTACTCAAGATAGAATATCTCCATTAATAGAACAACTTTTATTCTTTCATGACCATACAATATTAATTTTAATTATAATTACAATAATTGTAGGTTACTTAATGATCTCATTATTTTTTAATAATTACAATTATCGATCATTACTAGAAGGTCAATCAATTGAACTAATTTGAACTATTTTACCAGCCGTAATTCTCATTTTTATTGCTTTACCCTCTCTTCGTATTCTTTATATATTAGATGAAATTAACAATCCAGCAATTTCAGTAAAAGCTATTGGACATCAATGATACTGATCTTACGAATATTCAGACTTTAAGAATATTGAATTTGATTCATATATAATTCCAATAAATGAAATAAAAAATTATAATTTCCGACTATTAGATGTTGATAATCGAATAGTTATTCCTATAAATTCTAAAATTCGATTAATAGTTACAGCAACTGATGTAATTCATTCATGAACAATTCCATCTTTAGGAGTAAAAATTGATGCTACACCAGGACGAATTAATCAAACAAACTTCTTTATTAATTATCCAGGTCTATTTTTTGGTCAATGTTCTGAAATCTGTGGAGCTAATCATAGATTTATACCTATTGTTATTGAAAGAATTACTCCTTATATATTTTTAAAGTGAATTAAATCATTAGATGGCTGAAAGTAAGTAATGGTCTCTTAAACCAATAAATAGTAATTAACAAATACTTCTAATGAAAAATTTAGTTAATTCATAACATTAGTTTGTCAAGCTAAAATAATTTCTAAAATAATTTTTAATTCCTCAAATATCTCCTCTTAGTTGAACCACTTTATTTATTTTTTTTATTACAATCTTTATTTTTACTAATTGTCTTAATTTCTTTAATTATATATACAAATCACCAGAAGTTTATAAATTTAAATTAAATAGAAAAATTAATTGAAAATGATAACTAATTTATTTTCATCTTTTGATCCAAGAACTCAATGTTTATCAATAAATTGATTAAGAACTTTTTTATTAATTTTAATTTTACCAGTTAGATTTTGATTTATTCCTTCACGATTTAATATAATATGAATAGTTGTAATAAATCTTATTCATAAAGAATTCAAAATTATTATTGGCCCCAAAATAAAAGGTATAACTCTAATATTTACTTCATTGTTTACATTAATTATTATAAATAATTTTATAGGTCTATTTCCTTATATTTTTACAAGAACAAGACATTTAGTAATAACTTTATCTTTATCATTACCATTATGGTTAAGATTTATAATTTACGGATGATTTAATAATACAATCCATATACTAGCTCACCTAGTTCCTCAAGGAACTCCATCTATTCTTATGCCTTTTATAGTATGTATTGAAACAATTAGTAATATTATTCGACCAGGAACTTTAGCTGTTCGATTAACAGCAAATATAATTGCAGGACATCTATTAATAACATTATTAGGAAATACAGGAAGACATATAACTTTAATTATAATTAATCTTTTAATTGTAACACAAATTCTTCTTTTAATTCTTGAATCAGCTGTAGCAATTATCCAATCTTATGTTTTCTCAATTTTAAGAACTTTATATTCAAAGGAAGTTTATTAATGTCAAGACACAAAAATCATCCATTTCATTTAGTAGATTATAGACCATGGCCTATTCTTGGGGCATTTAGCGTTTTAATTTTAATAGTTGGATTTATTAAATGATTCCACTATTTTAATTACGAAATATTTTTAATAAGAATTATAATTGTTATTATAATTATATATCAATGATGACGAGATATTGTACGAGAGGGAACATTTCAAGGATTACATTCATATATTGTAACTATAGGATTACGATGAGGAATAATCCTATTTATTATTTCAGAAATTTTTTTCTTCATCTCATTTTTCTGAGGATTTTTTCATAGAAGATTATCTCCCTCAATTGATATTGGAATAAACTGACCCCCTTTAGGAATTCAAACTTTTAACCCAATTGAAATCCCCTTATTAAATACAATTATTCTTTTAAGATCAGGTTTATCTGTGACCTGAACTCATCATAGTTTAATAGAAAATAATTATAGGCAAGCATTACAAGGATTATTAATTACAATTATTTTAGGAATTTACTTTACAATTTTACAAGCATATGAATATATAGAAGCATCATTTACAATTGCAGATTCAGTCTATGGTTCATCTTTTTTTATAGCAACAGGATTTCATGGACTTCATGTAATTATTGGAACAACATTCTTAGCAATATGTTTAATCCGACATATAAAAAATCACTTCTCCCAAATTCATCATTTTGGGTTTGAAGCCGCAGCATGATACTGACATTTTGTAGATGTAGTATGATTATTTTTATATATTTCTATTTACTGATGAGGAAAATATTTATATAGTATAAAAAATTATTACTAACTTCCAATTAGTAGATCTAAAAATAGTATAAATAATATTATTATTAACTTTATTTTCTTTTATTGTTATATTTATCATTATACTTATTATAACAATTAATAATACAATCTCTAAAAAAACATTTAAAGATCGAGAAAAATTATCTCCCTTTGAATGTGGATTTGATCCAAAATCATCAACACGTATTACATTTTCTTTACATTTTTTTTTAATTGCAATTATTTTCCTAATTTTTGATATTGAAATTGCTTTAATTTTACCTATAATTTACGTAATAAAAACCTCTAGACTTTTAAGATTCTCAATATTTTTTATATACTTTATTTTTATTCTTCTAATTGGAGTTTATCATGAATGAAATCAAGGAATACTAACTTGAACAAGTTAGGATAATAGTTAATTATAACATTTAATTTGCATTTAAAAAGTATTGATATTCAATTTATCTTATAACATGAAGTAAAAAATTTACAATTAGTTTCGACCTAATACTCTGGTATAAACCCTTGTTTTAATTGAAACCAAAGAAGAGGTTTGTTACTGTTAATAACATAAATGGAAATATCCCAATTAAAGAAATATATAATTTAAGAATAAGCTTCTAACTTCATTCTTTAGCAGTGAAATCTGTTAATATTTCTATTTTTATAGTTTAATAAAAACCTTACATTTTCAATGTAAAAATAAATAATATTTTAAAAATACTTAAAGACATTTAGTCTCCCCTGATATCTTCAATATCAAGCTCTTTATAAGCTATTTAAGTAAAATATTAAAACTATCAATATAAATAATAATATTAATAGGAAAAAAATCTTTAAATTATTATAAAACAAATACTGAAAAAATTTTCTATTAATAGATAAATTATTATATAAATTTTGACTACCAAAATATTCTCTTCATCCTTGATCCACATTTTTGAAAAATATCTTTCCTATAATCAAAGGAGTCTTAATAATAGAAAGAACTGATAAAAAAGGCAGATTCCATATACTTGAAAAAAACCTTGTAATTATTAAATTTGATTTAGATTTTGAAGTATAATTCAAAGAAAATTTTGAAACTTCGTAACCTAAAATTAAACCATTAATAATAACAAATAAAGTCATAAATTTCATATATAAAGGCAAAATAATAAAATAAAAATTTTTTATTGTTAATCATCTCAGTAAAGAACCTATAACAATTACGAAAAAAATTAAACCAAATATACTATTTAGTATAATCTTTCTTCCTTCATATAAACTATTTAAAGAAAAGAAATTAAAATTTCCTAAAACAACATAAAAAACCAATCGAGCTGTATACCTTACTGTTAAACCAGTAGATAAAAAAAAAATCATATATATATATATATTAAAATAACTTAAAGAAAAAAATTCAAGAATTAAATCCTTAGAATAAAATCCTGATAAAAAAGGTAAACCGCATAAGGCAAAATTAGAAATTGAAAAAAAAGAACAAGTTAAAGGTAAAAATTTTACTATTGAACCTATAAACCGAATATCTTGACAATTAAAACTTATATGAATAATATTACCAGCACATATAAATAATAAAGCCTTAAATAAAGCATGTGTTAATAAATGAAAAAAAGCTAAATCATAACTCCCGAAAAATAAAATTCTTATTATTAATCCTAATTGTCTTAATGTTGACAAAGCAATAATTTTTTTCAAATCAAATTCAAAATTAGCCCCCAAGCCAGCTATAAACATTGTTGCTCTAGAAATAAATAATAAAAAGTAAGAATAATTACAATTATAATGTATAGCTGGTCTAAAACGAATCAACAAATAAACACCAGCAGTAACTAAAGTTCTTGAATGAACTAAAGAAGAAACAGGGGTTGGAGCTGCTATAGCAGCAGGTAATCATGAAGAGAATGGAATTTGCGCTCTTTTTGTAATCGCAGCTAAAATAATAAAAAATATAATTATACTTATTCTAAAATCATTAATATAACTTAAATAAAAAATAAAATTTCATCTTCCAAAATTTATTATTCAAGCAATTCTAAGTAAAATCGCAACATCTCCTACACGATTTCTTAAAGCTGTAATTATACCTGCATTAAATGACTTCACATTTTGATAGTAAATAACTAGACAATAAGAAACTAATCCTAAACCATCTCACCCTAATAAAATTCTAATTATATTAGGACTAACAATTAATAATATTATTGAAACTACAAATATAACAACAAGTAAAATAAAACGAACTAAATTCTTATCTCCTAATATATATTCCATTCTATAATAAATTACTATTGAAGAAATAAATATAACAAATCTTATAAAAAGTAAAGATATTCAATCAAATAAAAATAATGCATTAATATTTAATGAATTCAAAGAAACAATTTTAAATTCAACTAATACACTTATATTTAAAATTAAAAAATAAATTGAATATAAAAAAAATAAAATAGAAAGAAAAAAGAAAAAGAAAAAAAAAATTAAACAAATATTAATAACTTAAAATAATAAATATATCATTGGAACCACAAACCAATATTTTTAATAAACTATTTAAGTATAATCATATTATTATAAAATCAGTTTTCAAAAATAAAATATTCAAAGGAAGCCAATGTATTATCAATAATAGAAACTCACGAATTGAACATCCTATAAAAGCAAACCTTCCAGAATAAAACTTTCCATGCTGAGTATAACCAAATAAAAATAATGAATATGCAGCTCTAAAAAAAGATAATAAAGAAATCCATAATATACAATAATAATCTCATCCGATTACTCTATTAATTAATAAGATTTCAGATAATAAATTTAATGAAGGAGGAGCTGCTATATTAGAAGAACATAAAAGGAATCATCATAAAGAAAGTCTTGGAACCAAATTAATTAAACCTTTATTTAAAAATAAACTACGAGTATGAGTACGCTCATAAATTATATTAACTAAACAAAATAAACCTGATGAACATAAACCATGAGCTAATATTATTGATAAAGAACCTATTATTCCTCATAAACTAAAAGTTATTAATCCACAAATTACAAGCCCTATATGAGCAACTGATGAATAAGCAACCATAGATTTTAAATCTCTTTGTCGCAAACATATAAGAGAAATGTAAAACCCACCTACTAATGAAATAATTATAAATACATAATTAATTAAAAAGTTTATATATATAAAAATCATTAAAATTCGTATTAACCCGTAACCTCCTAACTTTAATATTACTCCTGCTAATATTATAGAACCAGAAATAGGAGCTTCAGTATGAGCTTTTGGTAACCACAAATGAACAAAATATATAGGCATTTTAATAAAAAAAACAAAGTTTATTATAAAAAATAAAATAAAAGAATTAAGCTTAAAAAAAAAGAAGAAAAATCTTAATGAACCCTTTACTATTAAAAAATAGAAAATAGAAATTAATATTGGTAATGAACCAAATATAGTATAAAAAAACAAATATAAACCAGCTTGTAAACGCTCAGGTTGAAACCCTCAACCTAAAACTAGAAATAAAGTAGGAATTAAAGAAACCTCAAAAAATAAATAAAAAATAAATAAATTTATAGAAGAAAAAGTAAAAAATAAAGATAACATCAATATTAATAAGAAAATATTAAAAACTTCATAATAATTATTATATAAGTAAATTTTATCTCTTGCTAAACACATTAGAGAAACGATTCATAAACTTAACAAAATTAATGAATAACTTAATAAATCAGAACCTAAAATAAAGCCAATTATTAAATAATTATAATTAAACCTAAGTTTTAAAATTATATAAAAAATTAAACTATTATAAACAAAATAACTTATTCAATAATTCTTATTGAAACATAAAGGAATTATAAAAATTATAGAAAATAACAATTTTATCATAATAAATTAAAAGTTCTAAAATAATCATTTCCGTACACTCGTATTAATCTTACTAAAATCGATAAGCCTAAAGCTCTCTCACAAACTCTAAAGGTAAGAAAGATTATTAAAAAAAATTCCTCATAACTAAAATTATAAAAATATAAACTTAACCCTAAAAATAAAGAAATAATTATAAACTCAAGACTAAGTAATATTAAAAGTAAATGTTTACGCTTAAAAGAAAAATATAAAACACCTGATAAATATATAAATGAAAATATTAACATTAGTTCTTATAATTTAAATAAAATATTGATCTTGTAAATCAAAAATAACTTCATGTTTAAGACCATCAGAGAAGAAATAACTCATCAATAATCTCCAAAATTACTATTTTATATTAAACTATTCTCTGTATATTTTTAATTTCATTAATATTAATTTTGTCAACATTAATATTCTTAACAATTAATCACCCATTAATAATAGTAATTATATTAATTATTATTAGTACATTAACTGCAATAAAATTAGGAACTTTATATTCAACTTTTTGATTATCTTATATACTTTTTCTTGTTTTAGTTGGAGGAATATTAATTATTTTTATTTATATAACAAGAATTGCACCAAATGAAAAATTTAAAATAAATAATAAAATCTTTATTTCAATTATCATAGTGTTTCCATTATGATTTATAAATGATTTTTATACTAACTATATATATATAAATAATTTATTAATAAAAGCAAATGAAATAATAATAATAAAGTATATTAACTTTCCAAACGTATTTCTACCTACAATAATAATTCTATATTTAATCTTAACTTTAATTGTTGTAGTAAAAATTACTAAAATTAATATAGGACCTCTTCGACAAAAATATTAATGAAAATACCTTTACGAAAAATTTCTCCAGTAATAAAAATTATTAATAATTCATTAATTGATTTACCTACACCAAGAAATATAACATCATGATGAAATTTTGGATCACTTCTTGGATTATGTTTAATAATCCAAATTATTACAGGTATTTTCCTAGCTATACATTACACATCAAGAGTAGAAACAGCTTTTAATAGAATCATTCATATTAGACGAGATGTAAATTATGGATGGTTAATCCGATATATACATGCTAATGGCGCATCAATATTCTTTTTATGTATCTATGCACACATTGGACGAGGAATTTATTATAATTCATTTAAATTAATTCACACTTGAATAATTGGAGTATTAATTCTATTTATAGTTATAGCAACAGCCTTCCTTGGTTATGTTCTTCCCTGAGGACAAATATCATTCTGAGGGGCAACCGTTATTACTAATTTATTATCTGCTATTCCCTATATTGGACAAATAGTTGTTCAGTGAATCTGAGGAGGATTCTCAGTTGATAATGCTACTCTAACACGATTCTTTACTCTTCATTTTTTACTTCCATTTATTATTGCTGGAATAGTAATAATTCATCTATTATTTCTTCATCAAACAGGATCATCTAACCCTTTAGGTACTAATAGAAATATTGATAAAATCAGGTTCCATCCTTACTTTTCATATAAAGATATTATAGGATTTATTATTCTTATACTTATTCTTATATTAATCACCTTAATTGCACCATTTATATTAGGAGATCCTGATAATTTCATCCCATCAAATCCATTAGTAACTCCAGTTCATATTCAACCAGAATGATATTTTTTATTTGCATATGCTATTCTTCGATCAATCCCCAATAAATTAGGAGGGGTAATTGCACTTGTTATATCAATTATAATTTTAATATTTATACCATTCATATATAAATCAAAATTTAAAGGAAATACATTCTATCCTTTAAATAAATTTATATTTTGAAGTCTTCTATCGATTACAATTTTATTAACATGAATTGGAGCACGACCTGTTGAAGAACCTTATGTATTTATTGGACAATTATTAACTATTTTATATTTTTCATATTACTTTATTAACCCTATTATAATAAAATTATGAGATAAAATTATATTTTAGTTAATGAACTTGAAAAGTATATATTTTGAAAATATAAAATAAAAGTAAAATCTTTTATTAACTTAAAATACTAAATTTTGTTAACTAACAAAAGGAGAAGAAAATCTTTATACCCAAATAAAAAATTATTAAATTCAAAGATAAAGGTAAATATAATTTTCAAGCTAAATATATAAGCTTATCATAACGATAACGAGGAACTGTCCCACGAACTCAAATTCAAAAAAATCCTATAAAAACAATTTTAAAAAAAAAGAAAAAACTATCTAAATTTCCCCCTAAAAATATTAACCTACATAAAAACCTTATAAATAAAATTCTAGAATATTCAGCAAGAAAAATTAAAGCAAATCCTCCTCTTCTATATTCAATATTAAATCCTGAGACTAATTCAGATTCACCTTCAGCAAAATCAAAAGGAGTTCGATTAGTTTTTGCTAAACATGTTACTAACCATATAAAAACTAATGGAAAAAATAAAAAAAAAAATCATATATAAAATTGATAAAAATAAAAATAAATCAAATTAAAAGATAATAATAAAATTAAAAAAGAGATTAAAATAAAAAATATTCTAACCTCATACGAAACACTTTGAGCAGCAGAACGCAAACCCCCTAAAATAGAATAATTTGAATTAGATGATCAACCTGAAATTATTACTCTATAAACAGATAAACTAGAACAACAAAGAAAAAAGATTAATCCAAAATTAAAATTAATAAACCCCCCTAAAAAAGGAAAAGAAAACCATATTAATAAGGCAATAAAAAAATTTATAATAGGAGAAAAATAATAAAAATTAAAATTTGATATTAAAGGAAATCTTTGCTCCTTAGAAAATAACTTAACCGCATCACTAAAAGGTTGAAAAATCCCTATAAATCCCAACTTATTAGGGCCTTTACGAATTTGAATATAACCTAAGACTTTTCGTTCAAGAAGAGTTAAAAAAGCAACCCCAATTAATACAGAAATCAAAAGAATTAAAAAGTTTAAAAATAGTAAAACATAATCAAAAAATACCAAGTATTATTTGTAAAATATACATATAAAGATTCTAAATCCATTGCACTAATCTGCCAAAATAATAGTAATAATCAAAATAAAATATAATACTTAATAATTGGTCCTTTCGTACTAAATTATAATAAAATTTTAAAGATAGAAACCAACCTGGCTCACACCGGTTTAAACTCAGATCATGTAAAATTTTAATGGTCGAACAGACCAAAAATTATAACTTCTTCATTATAATTAAATTTTAATCCAACATCGAGGTCGCAAACTTATTTTTTGATAAGAACTCTAAAAATAAATTACGCTGTTATCCCTAAGGTAATTTAATCTTTTAATCATAAATTAAAGATCAAATTTATACTTATAAGTAAATAAATAAAAAAAAAGTTTTTTAAATTTTTCTATCTCCCCAACAAAATATAAACTCAAAATTAAAAAATTTTCAATTTATATAAAACTCTATAGGGTCTTCTCGTCTTTTAAAATCATATAAGCTTTTTAACTTATAAATAAAATTCAATTTATAAACAAGAGACAAATAATTTCTCGTCAAACCATTCATTCCAGTTTTCAATTAAAAAACTAATGATTATGCTACCTTTGCACGGTTAAAATACCGCGGCCATTAAATTAATCATTGGGCAGGCCAGACTTTATATTATAATCAAAAAGACATGTTTTTAATAAACAGGCGAAAATTTCTATTGTCTAGTTCCTTTTATTTATTTTAAATCATAAAAACAAATTAAAAAAAAATTACTAATTTAACCATTATTAATATTTCAATAAAATTAAAAAATACATTTTAATATAAAAATTAAATAAATAAAAATTATTATTAAAAATAAACTTATTATAACAAACTAAAAAATGAAAATTTATAATCCTATAAAACTATTATTAACAATAAAAAATTATAAAAATTTAATTGAAAGCTTACCCATCAATTATAAAATATTAAAAATAAGTTATTAATAAATTAATAAATTAAATATAATATCAAAATTAAATAATTTTCTTAAAAAACCAGATATACAAAGAACGAAAACGTTTCATTTCCAAATCTATATTAAAAAATATTATTTTACAAATAAATAAATATAAACTTAAATCTCCTTAATTCGGGAAATTAAAATAATTTATTATTTTTAATTAACCCTGATACACAAGGTACAATAAATTAAATTTTCTTTTTAAATTAAAACTTAATTCTCAGTCAATACTAATAATCTATAATTAAAAAAATTTTTTATAAAAAAATAATAAAATAATTTTTTCTTATAATAAATAAAAATTTAAGAAGAAAAATTAATAATAAGATTCAAATCAAGTTAAATTGATTTCAATTAATCTTTTTAATGTAAATAAAAAACTTTAAATTAAGCTATAACTTGTCTAGCTAGACACACTTTCCAGTAAGACTACTTTGTTACGACTTATTTCATATCATTGAAAGTGACGGGCAATATGTGCATATTTTAGAGCTAAATCATAATATTAAATAAATATTATTACTTTCAAATCCACCTTAAAAATTAATATTAATTAATATGTCCGTCTAAATAAATTTATTGTAACCCATTAAAACTTAAATATAAACTGCACCTTGATCTGATATAAATTTTAATTAAAAATAATAAAATTTTTCTTCTATAAAAATCTTATAACACGACGATATACAAATTAAAAATTCAAGTACAAAAAATCGTGGATTATCGTTTAAAAAACAGGTTCCTCTGAAAAGACTAAAATACCGCCAATTTTTTTACTTTAAAGATTTAGCTTTTAATAATAAAATTTAAATTTACATTTAAAATAATAGGGTATCTAATCCTAGTTTATATAAAAATTTCAAAACCTCAAAATCAATAAATAAATACTTATAAAAATTTTTAATTTCACCTAATAAATTTTACAAATTTTTATTTAAAAATTTTAATTTCAATTTAATAAAATTAAATTACACTATTTGTTTAACCGCAACTGCTGGCACAAATTTTGTTAGTATTAAATATTATACCTAATCAAAAAATTACTTCTTAAATAAAACTATATACTAAATCCATAAAATTTATTAACAAAAATTTATATATATAAATAAATTAAAACTTAATTTCTAAGCCAAGATAAAACTTTAGTTGTAAATTTTTTATGATAAACATTTCATGAACATCCCCCTACCTATTGCCTCATTTATATTTATCACCTTTTTTTTATTAAGCATTAATTATTAAATAATTATTTATTAACTAATTAATTTTAATTTAAATTAATAATTAGATTTATATAATAATAAACAATTAATATTTATAGATATTCTTATTAAATTATTAATTAAAATTTAATTATTAGAGTTAACAAATAGGTTTTTTTTATATTTATAAAAATTATATTAGTATATAAGTTTTATAATTATATATATATATATTTAGTTAATATAAATATATATATATATAAAAATATTATATTTTTATATATAACAATATATATATATATTATATAATTATTTAGTAATAATATAATAAGTTATTATATATTTATTTTTAAACCCTTCTAATATAATAATTATATTTAATTATATAATATATATTTATATAATTATATATATAAATATTATTATATATTAATTAATTATTTTATATTTATATAAATTTATATATAATTATGTATTTAATAATATATACTATAATTAATATATATATAATAAATATTTATATATATATATAGTTATATATATATATACCAATATAATTTTATATAACCAAAAAAAGCCAAAAAACTCCAAAAATCTTCAATTTTTTCAAATTTTGGAAATTTTTTTCAACTTGAATTTTCTTTACTTTATATTATAATGTTTATAAGATTTTTTTTACAACTAAAGTTTTATTATAGCTTTTAAATTAAGTTTTCAAAATTTTTTGATATAAAAATTTTAAATTAATTTAATGATGTGCCTGAAAAAAGGATTATTTTGATAGAATAAATAATGTATATTTACCTTCATTATATTTAGTAGATTCAAACTACTTCTTTTAATATCAAAAATTAATGTACTTCTTATACTTAAATATAAAATAGTAAGCTAAATAAAGCTTTTGGGTTCATACCTCAACTATAAAGGTATAAAACCTTTCTATTTTATTGATAAAACTTAGAAATTTACTTTTTATGATTTCAGTAATAGTAGGAACTTTAATTAGTATTTCTTCAAACTCTTGGGTAAGAATATGAGTTGGTCTTGAAATTAATTTATTATCTATTATCCCCCTAATAGATAATAAAATTAAAAGGTCATCCGAATCTTCAATTAAATATTTTGTTACCCAGGCCTTGGCCTCAACAATTTTTTTATTTTCAATTATTATCATATCGAAAAATTTATATAATTTTTATAATTTAAATAGAAATTTAATAATTATTATAAATATATCTCTTTTAACTAAAATAGGAGCTGCCCCATTTCATTTTTGATTTCCTGAAATTATAGAAGGTTTAAATTGAATAACAAGTTTAATTATATTAACATGACAAAAAATTGCCCCTATAATAATTTTAATAAGAAATATTAGTACAATAAAATTTTTATTTATCATTATTATTTTATCTTTAATTATTGGAGGAGTTATAGGCTTAAATCAAACTAGTTTACGTAAAATTCTTGCCTATTCATCTATTAATCATATTGGATGAATAATTGCTGCATTTTGTATAAATTTTTCTATTTGATTAATCTACTTTTTAGTTTATTCTTTAATCTCATGTATACTAATCATTTCTTTTTCAAAATTAATAGTTTTTAATCTTAATCAACTATTTAGACAATTAAAATTAAATGAAATAGTAAAATTTTCTATTAATATTAATTTTTTTAGTATAGGAGGACTCCCCCCCTTTATTGGTTTCTTCCCTAAATGATTAACTATTAATTCACTAATTATAAATGATTTAATGATTTTAAGCATAATTATAGTAATTTTAACGTTAATAACGTTATTTTACTACACTCGAATTATAATTTTTTCATTTTTAATAAACTCAGATTACTTAAATTTTTATTTTATTAAAAAATCTAAAAATTTTTTATTTTTCACATTTAACCTAATCAATTTGATAAGGCTATTAATCTTAATCCTAGTTTATATTTTTTTTTAAGGATTTAAGTTAAAGAAACTATTAACCTTCAAAGTTAAAAATAAATTTTTATTTAAGCCTTAGAATATTCTTCACCTTTAAATTTGCAATTTAAAATCATTTTATGAATATAAAGCTAATAAGAGGAAATAATCCATAAATAAATTTACAATTTACCACTTTAATCAGCCACCTTATTG